TTTTCATCCATTAAATAATATTGAATTATGTCAAAAGTCTGTTTTAAATTGTCAAGTTGAAAATATTTCATTACCAAAATGTGATTATGGGTTAGTAAACGGTCAAAATGCGTAATTGGAAGGGCTATTCCTAAGGAACCCAATGATTTCAATTTCCTAACTGAAACTATGGGGGGGTCTCGTTTAAGTGCTTCTGTTATTCCATTGTGATATTTTACACTGTTGAACGGCCCCATTTGAAAACAATTGGATGATGACAAAATTATCAAAGATTGATCTTCGTTATTTCTCTTCAACAAGGTACGAATAGTTACTTGATTTTGGATAATAAGGGGTTGCTGAATCCCTGCCTTGGCATAAAACGGATTGATATAGGTGCGACTTGATCCAGTATTATAGGTCAACCATGAACTTGATGAATCGTTCCTTTTTCCGGTATACAAAAGAGGGGAGTTGACTAAGTCGATTCTTATAAAATCTCGAATCAGATCATTTGTCTTTATTTGAACAAAAGAAACGTGGGCCTCCCCGATAAAAGAATCGTTTTTAGTGTGGTTCCAATTCAATACTAAACAAGTTCGGACTAATTGATTACTTGTGTCAGGAATTCCAAAAAAAGTTTTGCCATTTCCATAAAGGATATAATTGACAATTCGAAGTTTCATGTTATCCCTTTCTTGCAACGGATCCTGAGGGAAAAGTGTTGATAAATTTATACCGTCTGCTATTTCATATGTTTCTACAGGTCGAACCAAAACAAAATACTTTGTCTTGGTCGGTATGATCCCTTGGACATAAATCCAATTTTTCCATTTATTTTTGTATTCCTTCGGATTTCTTTTTCCCGTTCCTGGTGGTATTAAGATGCTGCTGTGTCGGACTATCCGATCTGCCTCTCCAGGAAAATAAATATCTCCAGAAAAGATTTGAAGTTCAATCCTTTTCTTTTTTCTCTCTACTCGGACCAATCCGCCTACTCGGCTTCTTCTATTTAAAGTTATTAGTGTATCTCCTCCAATGATACTATTATTCCGCACCATTATGGAAGAAGAGCCAGGCAAAATATGTACTTCCTCGGGAATGAAAAAAAACCGATCTACTTTCATTTGGTATTTTGGCTTAAATTCTTTTGCCCCTCGATAATCAACCAAATCCTCTTTTTTGACGATTGAATGCACCTCCGTAGTCCCATATTTTGTGATTCCTGAGCTGTTTCTTCTGTATTGAGGATCATCAAAATAAGCAAAAATACTATTTCTGCGGAAAATACCATTTATGGGTATTTCAACCAAGATATCGGAATCTGAATCGAGCATTGTTTCTTTCTTTCGTTCTTGAATCGACTGGAATGGAATGATCAATCTATTGCTTCGCCTCTTTGACAATAAAGTAGAATTTTCATAGAGAATAGCAGGATATCGTATATTGCAATGACCAGTATATATGATTTTATTTAATTCGGAATAAACAGGAAGAGTACCCTCGTTTTTACCCGAAATATCCCAACGAAAGGGTTTACTTTTCACTTGCTCATTAGTTACGGAGCGGTTAGAATTATATCGTCGTTCGACAGAACGTGAATGAATGTTCAGTTGATCTTGATCTTTGTGAAGCGAAAAAGGGACTACACTAGCTCCGCACGACCCTCCCGCTAATATCCATAAATGACTTGTTTTTGGTAAAAGATGAACATTACCATATGTAAATTCAGATGCATGGTACACATTGGTACTCCAGTGCATTTCGCCCTCTGAATCAGAATAAATATGTTTTCGAACCTTCTCTTTAAAATTGAAAGTGTATGTTCCGGCGCGAATCTCAGCAATCACTTGTTCGGATTCTACATATTGATTATTTTGAACTAACAGAAAACTCTTAGGTGGAATATTCACATTATGTAGAATGTCTTCACTCTCAATAGTTATATAGAAGTCTATATAACACAGAAAAGCAGGATGTCCGTGACGTGTACGTGTGGGATGAACCAAATCCTCATTAAATTTGATTTTTCCATTAGAGGGGGCTCGTACATGTTCTGCAGTACCCCCAGTGAATACTCCGCCAGTATGAAAAGTTCTTAATGTTAGTTGAGTACCCGGTTCTCCAATAGATTGACCCGCAATAATACCTACAGCTTCCCCCAATTCGACCAGGTCGCCATGAGTAGGACTCCGTCCATAACAGAATCGACAGATCCAAAATATACTCCTACAAGTAAAGGGAGTTCGAATAGATATTGGGTGTATTCGAAAGGTTACGAATCGATTGATAAGTCCAATACCAATATCTTTATTTCTAATGGCAATGCATCGCGGTCCCATATATATATCATCTGCTAGTACACGCCCAATCAATGTTTGAATAAAAACTTTTTCCGACATCATCCCATTTAGAGGACTCACTGAAAACCCTTGTGTGGTGCCACAATCTGTTCTACGCACAACAATGTGTTGAACTACTTCAACAAGTCTGCGCGTCAGATATCCAGCATCTGATGTTC